TTTAATAAAAATCTAAGAGGCTTAAACTCTTCGCATTTAATTTATGCTAAATTAAAGGTTGGCTGCTAAAACTTTAATGCAAAAAAAGTATTTTCCATCCTAAAGAGATTGTGAAAGCAGACTAATGCATAAAATTTAGAATTTTAAGGAAACTTCACAATCAATGAAAAAAATAAATATCATTATAAAAGATCCTCTGATAAAAATAACAAAAAATTCCTTATTAAGACTACCAACTCCTTCTTCTATCTCTTTTTTATGAAATATGGGTTTCCTTTTAGGAATAACCCTAATTTTACAAATTATTACAGGACTATTTCTATCAATAAACTATGTAGCAGAAACTTCTATAGCATTTGACTCAGTAATCCACATCATACGAGATATTGATAGAGGGTGGGTAATAAAATATACCCACATAAACGGAGCCTCATTATTTTTTGTCTTAATTTATGTTCATATCGCACGAGGACTATACTTCAATTCTACTAAAAATCTACCTACAGTCTGATTATCTGGCATCCTTTTACTTCTTTGCACCATAGGAGCTGCTTTCATAGGGTATGTGCTACCATGAGGACAGATGTCTTTTTGGGGGGCTACTGTAATTACTAGAATGATTACAGCCATTCCTTACATAGGAAAAGAAATTACTCAATGATTATGAGGAAACTTTTCAGTGTCACAGCCAACTCTAAATCGATTTTTATCTTTACATTTTATTCTACCAATTTTAATTGCAGCTTTAGCATTAATTCATTTAATCCTTCTTCATGAGAGGGGTTCTTCAAATCCAACAGGAACCCCCACAGATATAGACAAAATAAAATTTTCCCCTAACTTTATAGTAAAAGACATAACTCCTGTAATCTTGATTATTTTAGCCATAACCCTGCTACTCTCCTTAGATCCTAACCTACTAGGGGACGTAGAAAATTTCAATAAAGCTAGAATCTCCACTACTCCAGCCCATATCCAACCAGAATGGTACTTTTTATTCGCTTATGCGATTCTACGGTCTATCCCGTCTAAGTTAGGGGGGGTAATTGCTATAATTCTATCAATCCTTATTTTAACAGTATTGAGGATAAAACCAAATTCGCTAACAAAAAAATTTTCCCCATTGAGGAAAGCACTGTTCTGAACATTTACAGTCTTATTTCTTCTACTCACATGAATCGGAGCAAACCCTGTAGAGCCACCTTTTGTTGGAATTGGACAATTTTTATCCTTATGCTATTTTTTTTTCGCATTACTTCTATAAAATTTTACTTCTTTAGTTTAAAAAGAACATAGCCCTTTCAAAGCTAAAGAAAAAGAAGAATCTTATGAGCCTTAATCCTATCAACTATTTTAGCTATCTGCAGAAGCAACTGGACCATAATTTGAATATGTCTCGAAATCAACGCACTAATCATGTGTTTTCTAATAACAAAAACAATTGAAAAGAATTCATTAAAAACGACTCCAACTTTCTTATATTTTTGCGTGCAAGTTCTTACTTCCATTATAATAATTCTAATAATTAGAAAAGAAAACACAACACTTCATCTAATAGTAATCATCTTTTTACTTATAAAAATAGGAAGATGGCCTTTCCATGGGTGGTACTTAACTCTATTCAATAGAATAGAACTTTCTCAACCCCCCTTATTTATTATTATAACTTGACAAAAAGTAATTCCTATAGTAATAATTTTCAACATCTATATGGAATGAAAAACCTCTTTAATACTTATAATAATGGCAATAGGAACCTTAGTCGTACCTTTAATTTATATAAAAAAAAATATATCTTTAAAGACTCTTCTAGCTCTCTCATCTTTAAATAATAACGGGTGGCTACTAATAACTATTTTCTGTTCAAAAAAGTTAGCATTTCTATTCCTATTGTTCTATGCTCTAAGATTATTATGAATAGTAGAATTAACAAAAAAAATAAAGACTAAAAAAAATATGAACCCATCATCTAGGTTAACTGTAACATTAATTGTAAGAAATATAGGAGGGATCCCACCCATAACTATATTTTGGGCTAAAACAAGAACTGTAAAGTTTCTAATAAATGAAAAATTCTTTCAGATCATTAGAATAATTCTTGTTATAAGAGCTTGTTACTTACTATATTTTTATCTAACAATACTAATAAGAGAGATTATAAAAACCCCATTAAAAACTTTAAACCCAAAAATAAAAGTAATAAAATTAATAAACATAAAAATTATACTAATAAGAATATCTTCTTTCCTTTTGATTTTAGACTTTACCATAAAAGGATTTACTTTGATAGAGTAAAAATTATAAGTCTATAGAATAAAGTGTTAAGCATATTAACCTTTGAAGTTAAAGGGTTATTTCTAATAACAATCAGAATAGATAAGAGAGACTTCTAATCTCAGACTTCCTTTTAAAGGTCTATTCTTATCAGTCATACTTATATAAATATTTATCTATTATATAATAATTAGACCATTTAAGCCTTGAAAAGGCTTAATTTATATATGGTCTAATTATTATATAATATATACACATATATACATATACACACATATATAACTATACATATAATATATAACTATTATATATATATATATATATATATATATAATATATATATATATATATATATATTATATATATATATATATATATATATATATATATATATATATATATGTATGTGTATATATATATATATATATATATATATATATATATATATATATATATATATATATATATATATATATATATATATATATATATATATATATATATATATATATATATATATATATATATATATACTATGTAATAAAAGTGTTATAAAACACTCCAGTTTTATTTTTTAATCCTAAAAAACACAATATTCAAAAAAATTTAGCCCCTTCAAAGCTAATGCCTATAACAGACTTAAAATATTTAAATGTTATTTAAACCCAAAAACAAAAACAAAAAAAACATTAAGGGTAAAAAATTTATCTCGTAAAGCCGCCCCAGGGACTCACCAAATTTAAAAATAAATCCTTCAACCCCCTTTCCCCCTAAGACTTCAGACCAAGAGTACTCTGATTTAAAAGAAAACTTACTAGAAAATTTAGAAAAAAAATAATTACTAACCAAAGAAACAAAAAAATTCGTGAATAGCACCCCCCCCAGTAAGTAATTTCTAGGGGAAAAATAAAAAAATAAAAATCCCAATAAAATAATTAAACACCCTAAAAAAAGATCAAAAAAAGAACACACACAAGGAACAATAAAACAATTATAAAAAAAGTTGCCTAAAAAAACACAACTTAAATAAAGAAAAATTAAAGGAGTAAAGAAAAACAATTCCTCCAAAAAAGAAAACCTACTAAAAAAAGAAGGAAAACTAAAAAATCCCATAAAAATTAAACGAAAAGAATAGGCTACTGTAAAACAAGAAGAAAAACAAAAAAAAAAAGTAGAAAGACTAAAATGGTCAAAAACTATTAAAGTAATAATGGTATCTTTAGAATAAAAACCCAAAGCAAAAGGAAACCCTATAAGACTTAAACAACTTATAGAGAATAAAATCTTTCTAAAGAAAGAAAATCCCAAACATCCGAAGAAACGAGAATCCTGATCACCTAAAAAAAGATGCATAAGACTTCCCGTAGCGAGAAACAAGGAGCTCTTGAAAAAAGCATGAAAAATCATATGCAAAAAAGAAAGACCTCACATCCCCAAAGAAATAGTAAAAATCATCCCCCCAAGCTGACTTAGAGTAGACATAGCAACAACCTTTTTAAAGTCTAATTCGTATAAAGCACATAACCCCCCCAAAAACATAGTAATCAGAGACAAAACAGACATATAAATATTTATCTCACCCAACAAATAGTTAAATCGAATAAAAAGGTAGACACCAGCAGTAACTAAAGTAGAAGAGTGGACCAAAGAAGAGACAGGCGTAGGAGCAGCCATAGCAGCAGGTAACCAAGAAAAAAAAGGAAACTGAGCTCTCTTTGTTACTGCTCCTAAAAACACTACAAGAGAAAAAAAAATAAAACTATTAGATAAAAAATCAAAAGAAGCCCAACCAGAATAAAAAACAAAAATAAAACTTAAAATAAAAAAACAATCCCCGATACGATTGGTAAAAACAGTAATCAAACCCGAATTCAAGCTAGAGTTATCATTATAATAAATAACCAAAAGAAAAGAAACCAAGCCTAAACCATCCCAACCCAACATAACAATCACCCAAGAATTAGAAAAAACCAAAAAAAATATAGAAACAACAAATAAAAACAAAAGAAAAAAAAACCGAGAATTGTCCAAATTCAAAGAAAAAGAAGAATCTATATAAAATTTCCTATAGATAAAAACAACACTAGAAATTAAAGAAACCCTACAAAAAAAAAATAAAGAAACATAATCAAAAACAAAAGAAACCCCTAATTCTGTAAAAAATTGTCAACAATAGAAAAAATCCAGAACCACAGAACCCCTAAAAAACAAAAAAACCCCCAAAAAAGAAAATAAAAAAAAAATAAAAAAAAAGAAGAAGAAGAACAAGAACCAAATGACCCCTTTCTCTCTAACCCCACAAGCTAGTATTTTTATAAACTAAAAGATCTAAAAAATTAAGAAAAAAATCAAAGGAAAAGAAAAAATGAAGAAAAAATGAAAAAAAGAAATAAAAAGAAATTTAAAATTCAAAACCCCCAAAAAAGTAAAAACCCTGTTACCATGGGAAACAGAAGTATATATATAAACACAATAAATACCAGTAAAAAAACAAAATAAAATCAATAAAACAAAATCAAATAAAGAAAACCCCCCCAAAGAAGAAATAATCAAAATCTCTGAAAAAAAGGACATAAAAGGAGGAAACCCTAAATTTAAAGAACAAGAAAAAAATCAAAGCATACAAAAAACAGGACAAGTAAGAAGCATAGCCCCCAAAAGTATAAAACTACGAGAATGCTTTAAATCGTACAAATAAGTTAAAAGAAAAAATATGGAAGGAGAAACAAACCCATGAGCAACTATTATAAGTAAAGCACCGTAAGTTCCTCATCTAGAATAGCTCAAAAATCCTAAGAGCATAATTCTCATATGAACAACAGAAGAATAAGCAACTATCATTTTTAGATCCATCTGACGAAAACAAAGGAAACATACTAGAACCCCACCAACCAAAGAAAGATAAAATAAATAAGAATAAATAAAACTATAAGAAAAACTTAAAAAAGGAGAAAGCCTCATAAAACGAAAAATCCCGTAACCCCCCAACTTCAATAAGACTCCTGCCAGAATTATTGAACCAGCCACAGGAGCCTCCACATGAGCCTTAGGAAGCCACAAATGGAAACCAAATAAAGGTAACTTTACAACAAACACTAAAAGAAAAAAAAACCAAAAAAATTCCCTATAAGAAAAAAAATTAAAAGAAAAAAAACAAGAAGAGACCCTAAAATAAAAATCAATAAGCATAACTAAAAAAGGAAGAGAAAAAAATATAGTATAAAAAAACATATAAAAAGAAGCTTGTAGACGCTCAGCAGTTTTACCCCAACCTAATAAAAAAAAGAATATTAAGAGAAAAACAAACTCAAACCTTAAATAAAAAATAAGATAATTAAAAGAAAGAAACCTAAACAACAAAAAAAAAAGCATAACAAACAAAATTCTCATAGAAACAAAATTTAAATTCATACTATAATAAGAATAAACAAACACCCAAATACTAACAAAAACCAATAAAAAAGAAAAATAGTCAACATAGAAAACCCCATCAAACGTCCCACCATACGAGTAAAAATAAAAAAAAAAAAGAAAAGGAACCATGAAAAAAAAGAAAATACCATCAAAAAAGGAAAAAATAGAAAAAAAAAACAAGAGACTAACTATCATTTAAAAAGAGACAAAATAAGAAGAACCACAACTACGACTAAGAGCTACATAAACAGAGACCCCGTAGGCCCCTAAACAAACAGAAAAAAGTAAAAATATAACAGGAAACAATCAAGAATAACCAAAAATAAAAAGAACAAATAAAAAAACAATCACAAGAATTTCAATAAACAAAAGAAAAGTCAAAGAATGCAAAGAACTAAAAAAAAACACATAAAATCCCAAAACAGTAAAAAGAAAAAAAAAAGACATTTTATCCTTTAAAGTTATATAGAACATCGATTTTGTAAATCGAAAGAATATATTAGGAATAAGAATAATATGTATAATAATAATGCTACTACTAATTTATTCTCTGACACCCTTAAAAACTACATTTTTAATCATTTTCTGATCTATTATTTCTAGCTTACAAATTTACTGAAAAACAAGGGAAATCTTCCCAACTAGAAGAGTAGTAATCTCTTTTTCTTCAGGGATAATAGTACTATTCTGCTATTGTGCCATACTAACCCCTTATGAAAATAAAAGGAAAAAAAATAAAAAAATAATTCTCATAATTACTATTACTCTTTTACTACTGACAAGTATAATAGAAAAAACTAGGGTAGCTATAAGAAACAAAGAAAGAATAAAAGCTACTCTATATACTCCACTACTTTTAGCTATAACTTTAGTTATTATAAGAATAAAAAGAATTAACTTAGTGATATTCAACCCATCTAAACCTCTAATCTCTTCCTACTAATAAATAAAAACTAAACAAGTGTTTCACACTTTTCAATTACTCCATTATTATATTTTATGCAGACCTAATTTTTTCCTATATTGGAGTTCTTCTAAGAATCGCTTTTTTCACACTAATAGAGCGTAAACTTATGGGGCTTGCACACTACCGAAAAGGGCCCAATAAAGTATTACTATGGGGAATTTCTCAACCTATTGCAGACGCAACAAAACTCCTAACTAAAGAATATACCAAACTATCTTTCCTAAAATATAGTATATTTAATAGAGGACCTTCAACAAGAATTTTGCTAATACTACTATGCTGGGGATGATACGAATTTTCCTCAAGAATCACCCCAACAAGCATAAAAATTATAATTATTGTAAGTCTTATGTCTCTAACTGCCTACGGGTTCATTCTTATAAGATGGGGATCAAACTCAAAATATTCCCTAGTAGGGGGGTACCGAGCAGTAGCTCAAATTATCTCATATGAGGTTTGTATAGTAATTTTTATAATAATTATTTTCTACTTGTGTAAATCCTTTAAAATAAGAGACCTTAAAGAACTTCAAGAAAACATGTGATTCATATTTTCTTTTTATCCTACCTTTTTATGCTGAACTCTACTATGCATAGCTGAATCTAACCGAACCCCCTTTGACACAGCAGAAGGGGAGTCAGAAATTGTCTCAGGATTTAACATTGAATACGGAGGGGGACTTTTCGCTCTAATCTTTATTAGAGAATACGGGATAATTATACTTATAAGATTCTTAAGATCTCTAATTTTTTTAGGAGGAATAACCATACTAATAGTAAAAACTTTTGCATTTTGCACTCTTTACATTTGGGTGCGATGTGCTTTTCCACGAGTACGTTATGATAACCTAATAATAATATGTTGAAAAGTATCCCTACCTTATAGACTATCCGCTATTATAATTATAAGAATTAATTAAAGAATTTAGTATACTAAATTCTTCCCTACCCAAAATATTAAAGCTAAAAATTTTACATTTTGAAGACGTATAGTTTTTATATTAACTTAAAGCTTTTAACATTCTTCACCAACTATAATATAGTATAAAAAACAAACAATCCTTTCGTACTAGAAAGTAACTCTCTAAATAAACTTTAGATAAAATCCAGTCTGGCTCACGCCGACTTTAACTCAGATCATGTGGGGATTTAATAGACGAACAGTCTAGGTCAATAAAGCTTCTGCACCACAAACCCACCCCAATCCAACATCGAGGTCCCAAAACCCTTTAACTATAAGAACTTTAAAAAAGTATAAAGCTGTTATCCCTAGAGTATTTTTCCACCCATCTTTAATAAAAGTCCTTAAAAAATAAAATTTTAAGTATTAAAAATACTTATTGTTGCCCCAACCAAATAAAACTATAAAAATTCTAGGGTCTTTTTGTCTTAAAGAATAAGTTATTATTTTCAAAAAAAATATAATTTACAAAAATAAAACAATAACCCGTTGAAAACCCCCCTCATACAAGTTACCAATTAAGTAACTAGTGATTTCGCTACCTTAGTGTGGAAACCACAGCCATTTAAGTAATTCTCACTGGGCAGAAGAGACTTACAAAAAGTAAGAAAGGATTTTAATAAACTTTTCAAAAAGTAATAATTAAAAAATAAAAAATAAACAAAAGAAAAAAAAATAAAAAGAAAAAGAAAAAAAACTATACTAATAATCTAATTAAAAGAAATTAATAAAAATAAAAAAAAATCTTAAGAATTAAAAAATAAAAGTTATTACACAAAACCCAACTATTAGAGAAAAATAAAAAAAAACAATTAAATAAGAAAAAAAGGGGCTTACCCCCACTTCTCTTTTTAAATAGATAACCCTAAGAACGAAAGCATATAGCCACATTAACTAAATTTAAAACAATCTCACAAAAAATAAAAAATTAAAAATCTCAAAGATTCTAAAAAAATAAAATTAAAAAAGATCTAGCCCCCCTTATACAAAAGGTAAATAACAAATATTCACTCAAACCTTAACAGAAAAAAATTAATAATAAAAAGAAAAATTACAAAAATTAAATAAACAAAAAAAAAATAAAGAGCTAAAAATTTTTTTGTTGTAAGCAAAATATTTAGTAAAGCTCTCTATCTTAAACAAGAAACTCCTTCCAGAATCCCCACTTTGTTACGACTTATCTATCAAAAGAGCGACGGGCGATATGTACTTTTGCCAAAATTCCCCATCAGTTAAAATTTTAAATTATTAACTTACTAATAAATCCAATTTTTAATAGTTTTCCTAACAACAAAAAAGTAACTCATAAAAATCCACTATATGTTCTACACATTGACCTGAAATAGATTAAAAAAATAAAAGTAATAAGACAAAAATTAAAACACGACAGCCGTACATAAAAATAAAAAAGGAAAAAACTAAAGAGGGGTGTCCATTAAAAACTACAAGTTCCTCTATAAGAGTAGCAAACCGCCAGAAAAATTAAGTTTAAGCCATACACCATACTACTTTAAAAATAGTCCTAAAATAACAGGGTCTCTAATCCTGGTTTTTAGTAAAACTTACAAAACCACTAATTAAAAAAAAAAGATAAAATTTCACACAATAACTAAAAAAACAATATAAATAAAAGAATTAAAAAAAGTTTAATTAATAAGAGTATGACCGCGATTGCTGGCACAAACTTTATCCTAAAACTCTAAAACAATTTTTCTAAAAGAATAACCATTGGAAACGAAACTCAACCCCATAAAATAAATTTTTAAAAAAAATCTAAAACTTTTAACAAAAACACCAAAAACACGCCTCCCCCTTAACAAAGGGGCATTCAAATAAACTAAAATTGGGTCTAATGCTAAAAAGCTTTTTATGTTTAAAAGACATAAAGATTAAAATATCTTAAAAAGACGACAATAAAAAAGAAGTTTACAGCCCCTCAAACAACCGTCACCTAACAAGAGTAAATTCTGTAACCCCCAAAGCCACAATCTTATATAGAATAACTCTAGTAATAAAAATTCTCTTAAGTTAAAACATCAAATTGCAAACTTGAAGAATAAAGAGAAAGATAAGACTCTAGGCTATTAAGCCAAAGTAAAACTTTCAAAGTTTCTAAATTAGAGACAAAAGATAAACCATCTCTAGAGATTATGAGCCCCTAAGCTTTAAGCTTTAAATTATCTTTTAGCCTTAAAAAAATCAGGTCGAAACTGAAATTTTAGCTAATCCCCCCTTTTAAACCCACCTAAGGACTCCACCAACTCACTCATAAAGAGTAGCCAACAAGATAAAAACAACAATCAACCAAATAAAAACACCAAAAAAATAAGAAAAAGTACTAATCAAAGGATAAAGACAAACAAGAAGAATCTCTACATCAAAAAGAACAAAAACCAAAGAAATGATAAAAAAAGGGAAAGAGAAAGAAAAATTAAAGCCCCTAAACCTCTGAAAACCACACTCAAAGGGGCCCCCTTTCTCTAAAAAGGAAAAATTAAAAGAAAAATTCAATAAAAAGATCAAAAACAAAAGTAAAACAAATAAAAAAAAAATAAAAAAAAAATAAAAAAAAATCTTTATAACCATGAAAACCTCTTAATTGGAAATTAAGCATACTTATTATACTACAAGATTAAAATTCTAGATTCCCCACCAATAAAAAATTAGATACAAGCAAAATCAAACAATATCAACAAAATGCCAGTATCAAACAGAACATTCGAACCCAACTCTGTGATTAGGACTAACAACTATAAAAGAAAAACGAACTAAACAAATTAATAGAAGAACCCTCCCAATAAGAACATGTAACCCGTGAAACCCTGTGCCTAAAAAATAAACAGAAGAATAGGAAGAACAAGAAAAAGTAAAACCAGCAACATAATATTCTAAGAGCTGAAAAGAAGTAAAAGTCAAACCCAATAAAACTGTTAAAAATAAAGAAAATACCCTAGAAGTATAATCCCCCAACTCTATGGCATGATGGGTTCAAGTAACAGAAACACCAGAAGAGACTAAAAGAATCGTATTCAAAAAAGGAATACCCTTAGGATCAAAAGCCTCTACACCTAAAGGAGGTCAAATCCCTCCTAACTCTACAGCAGGAGACTCAGCCAAGTGTAAATAAGCTCAAAATACCCCTAAAAAGAAAAAACATTCAGAAAGAATAAAAAGAACCATACCCACCTTAAAACCAGTTATTACCTCAAAATTGTGGGAACCTTCGTAACAACCCTCACGATGTATGTCACGACCTCAAAGAAAAGAAGAATAAAGCAACAAAAGCAAAGAAAATAAAAAGGGGGCTGGGTAAAAAGAACGAACTATAATAACAACACCTAAAGCAAATCCCAAGAAAGAAAAAGAAGTAAGAATAGGCCAAGGACTAACCTCTACCAAATGAAAGGGATTAAATTTCTTCATTTTATTAGTGCTCCCTCTCAGATAAATAAAGTAACAAAAGAGTAGAAAAAACGTAAGCTTGGATCAAAGAAACCCCTAGTTCTATAAGAACCAACAAAGACTGAACTAACCCCCCCAATAATATAAAAGTAAAAGGAAGAGAAATCAAAGCCCCCCCGATAAGACTTATAAGAAGATGGCCAGCTATTATATTAGCAGTCAGACGAAAAGTCAAAGCTAAGGGACGGATTAAATTACTTAAAACTTCCACCAAAACCATAAAACTCATTAAACCAAAAGGGGTGCCCACAGGAATTAAATGAGCCAAAAAATACTTCAAAGAAGAAACCCACCTGAAAAGAATAATAGAAACCCAAAAAGTATAGGATAAAGGAAAAGTAGTTAACATATGAGAAGTAACAGAAAAAATGAAAGGAAACAAAGCCAAAAAATTATATAAGCCAACAACCAAAAAAATAGTACCAATTAAAGAATAAACCCCTTTTACAGAAACATTCATAACATAGTCAATCTCTTTTTTAACCAGTAAAAAAAAAGAAAGAAAAAAAAAAATAATAGTATTTCCAACCCAATAAAAAAAAGGAACAACACAAAGAACTAATAAGCATATCAACCAAGAAAAAGAAAACAACCTCAAAGAAGGATCAAAAATAGAAAAAAGATTGGTTATTATCATTTTCTATCAAGGAAAGGTAATTTCTCCTCCCTTTACTAAAAACAAATCTAAAGAAAAAAAGAAATAAAAAAGTCTAACTAAACGCATCATAGAAAAATAACAAATAAAAATAAAAAAAAAGATCACCAATCAAGGCAAAGGTATTATTTGAGGTAACAAAGAGTCTAAAATCTTAGCCATGACAAAACTATATTAATTTAACTACAACCCTTAAATTAAAGTTTAATCCTAGAAGAAATGCATTCTCCAAAAAAATCTAAAGTAAAAAGTTTAGAATGACTATCAAAATCCCCAATCCCACAAACTTTTAAACTAATAGGTATAAAAGAATGATTAGAACCACAAATCTCAGAACACTGACCATAAAAATGACCCAATCGAGAAGGTATAGCAAAAAGCTGATTAATACGACCAGGTAGGGCATCAACTTTTATACCAAGAACAGGTAAAGAAAAAGAATGAATTACATCTGTAGAGGTAATTAAAAATCGAGAAGTTAAACCCACAGGAATAAACAAATCAGAAGAACACCCTAGCAAACGAGGACCTCTATAGTCATCCCCATCTAAAACAGAATCAAACTCATAATAGGAAAACACTTGCCCTTTATCTGAAAACAAAAAAGAAAAATTTTTAAAAAGAGGAACCACATAAGTTCAATACCACTGATGGGCCACAATCTTAAAAGTCAAAGATGGATTCTTAACATCTTCTATCATATACAAAACTTTTATAGAAGGTAAAACTAAAATAATTAAAAGAAAAGCAGGCACCATAGATCAAATAGTTTCAACAAAAGTTCCCTCAGATAAAAATTTATAAAACTTAGTTGTAAAAAGAACATAAAAAGTAATATAAGAAATAAAAATTAAAACCCTAAATATGATAGTCATTACATGATCATGAAGATAGGACAATTCTCCCATTATAGGAGAACTAGAGTCTTGAAAACCTAAAGCTAATCATCTCGGCATTTAAAACAATAAAACTACACCAGAAATAACCTTACAAGACTCAACATTTGTATGAGAAGGAAAAGGCCCCTCAACCATCATCTCATTAGATACTGAAAAAGAAACTGAAGAGTCTAACGAACGAGAAGAATAGAAACCATCTCAAATAATATAAACAAAAAGAACAATAGAAAAAAAAGTAAGAACCCTCCCAATACTAGAAATAGTGTTTCAATAAGTAAAACCATCAGGATAATCACAATAACGACGAGGTATACCATTAAGTCCTAAAAAATGTTGGGGGAAAAAAGTTAAATTAACACCTAAGAATATGGCTCAAAATTGACCTTTTAATAAATAAGGGTTTATCGTCATTCTATAAGCATAGGGGAATCAATGAGTAATACCTGCTATAATAGCAAAAACAGCCCCCATAGAAAGAACATAATGAAAATGAGCAACCACATAATAAGTATCATGTAACCTCACATCTAAAGAAGAATTAGACAAAACTACTCCAGTTAGGCCCCCCACAGTAAATAAAAAAACAAAGCCCACGGATCAATAAAAAGAAGGCCTATAGCTTAAACAACCACCCAGCATGGTAGCCAACCATCTAAAAACCTTTACACCAGTAGGAACAGCAATAATTATAGTAGCAGCAGTAAAATAAGCTCGAGTGTCCACATCTAAGCCAACAGTAAACATATGGTGGGATCAGACAATAAAACCCAAAACCCCAATAGATACTATAGCATAAATTATTCCTAAAGTTCCAAAAGGCTCCGTCTTTCTTCTGTAAAACCTAACTGTATGGGAAATAATACCAAAACCGGGTAGAATAAGAATATAAACTTCTGGGTGACCAAAAAACCAAAACAGATGTTGGTAAAGAATAGGATCTCCTCCCCCCACCGGGTCAAAAAAAGTTGTGTTAAAATTACGATCAGTAAGCAATATAGTTAAAGCTGCAGCTAAAACGGGTAAAGAAAAAGCCAACAAAAAAGAAGTAATAAAAACAGACCAAACAAATAAAGGAACTAATGATCAAGGCATCCCAACAGCTTTCATATTAAAAATAGTAACAATAAAATTAATAGCACCTAAAATTGAAGAAACCCCTGCGATATGTAATCTTAAAATACCAAAATCCACAGCAGGACCAGAATGAAAAAGACCATTAGAAAGAGGAGGATAAACAGTTCAACCAGTTCCAACCCCAGCCCCAACTACAGCAGAACTAACAAGAAGGGATAAAGAAGGGGGCAAAAGCCAAAACCTTATATTGTTCAATCGTGGAAAAGCTATATCAGTAGCGCCAATTATGACGGGTACTAAAAGGTTTCCAAAACCTCCCATCATAATTGGCATTACTATAAAAAAAATTATAATAAAAGCATGGGCAGTAACAACAGAATTATAATAATCATAATCTATCATAAAATCACCAGGATTAGTAAGTTCCAAACGAATCAAAGTACTAAACCTAGTCCCCAACATTCCAGCTCAAACACCAAAAATAAAATAAAGAGTAGCAATATCTTTGTGATTAGTTGACATTAATCATCGAGAAAT